AGTGAAGTGCCTGAAAAAGGATTATCTTGATAGGGTAAATCATGTGAAATTAACACCTTCATTACATTTAATAGAATTAAACTATCTCTAAAAGTATCAAAAACTTTTGTACATCATATACTAAAATGTAAAATAAAAAGGTAAGCTAATGAAGCTAATGGGCTCATACCCCGTTTATAAAGGTTTAAATCCTTTTCTTTTTAATTTACATTAATTCATCCAAAATAATTTTTTTTTTTTGTTTAATTTTAGGAACATTATTAGCAATTTCATCTAATTCATGATTAGGAGCATGAATAGGCCTAGAAATTAATCTGTTATCATTTATCCCCTTAATAAGAAATTCAAAAAATATCTTATCAAATGAATCAGCTTTAAAATATTTTCTAGTCCAAGCTTTAGCTTCATCAATCCTATTATTTTCTGTTATTTTATTTTTTATTAGAAGTTCTTACTTAATCATTAAATATCAACCACTCAGACAATTAATAATTAACTCTGCACTTTTATTAAAAATAGGGGCAGCCCCATTTCATTTCTGATTCCCTAGTGTAATAGAAAATTTAAGTTGGATTAACTGTTTAATTTTAATATCATGACAAAAATTAGCCCCCTTGATATTAATTTCTTACTGTTTAAACAACAATTTTATTTATTTTATTACTATATTAAGCTTATTAATTGGAGCTATCGGAGGATTTAATCAATTAAATTTACGCTCTCTTATAGCTTATTCTTCAATTAGCCATTTAGGATGAATATTAATTAGAATAATTTATAGAGAAACTATATGAATTACTTACTATTTATTTTATGTTACTCTATCCTCTATTATTGTTTTATTTTTTCAGTCATTTTCATTATTTTTTATAAGTCAAATATACAGAATAAATATAAATCCATACATAAAATTTATAATAATAACTAATATACTTTCATTAGGTGGTCTCCCACCTTTTTTAGGTTTTATACCTAAATTACTAGTAATTAATTTATTATCAAGAAATCAAATATATTTTATAATTTTTTTTATAGTTATACTGACATTAATTACCTTATTTTACTATCTTCGAATTACTTACTCAGCTTTTATACTAATATACCCTTCTTTAAAATGACTACAAAATAGATTAAATACAAAAACTAACTATCATATTTATTTAAACACTTTATCTATTTTAGGATTTCCATTTATCTCTTTAATTTACAGTTTATATTAAGGTTTTAAGTTAAATAAACTAATAGCCTTCAAAGCTGTAAATAAAGAAATTCTTTAAGCCTTAAAATTTACTTTACCTTTAAATTTGCAATTTAAAATCATTTTATGACTATAAGACCTGATAGAAGAAATTAATTTCGTTGATAAATTTACAGTTTATTGCCTATTCCTCAGCCATCCTATCGCGAAAATGATTATTCTCTACAAATCATAAAGATATTGGAACTTTATATTTTCTTTTTGGTGCTTGATCAGGAATGGTAGGTACATCTCTAAGTTTATTAATTCGTGCTGAATTAGGTCAACCCGGGTCACTAATTGGAGACGATCAAATTTATAATGTAATTGTAACAGCTCATGCTTTTGTAATAATTTTTTTTATAGTTATACCTATTATAATTGGAGGATTTGGAAATTGACTTGTTCCTTTAATATTAGGAGCCCCTGACATAGCTTTTCCTCGTATAAATAATATAAGATTTTGATTATTACCTCCTTCTTTAACCCTTCTCTTATCGAGCTCTTTTGTCGAAAGAGGTGCTGGGACAGGATGGACCGTTTACCCTCCCCTAGCATCTGGGATTGCTCATGCAGGAGCCTCAGTTGATTTAGCCATTTTTAGCCTACATCTTGCTGGTGTATCCTCTATTTTAGGAGCAGTTAATTTTATTACTACTGTAATTAATATACGATCCCCTGGAATAACATTCGATCGAATACCTTTATTTGTATGATCAGTAGCAATTACTGCTCTTCTCCTCCTTTTATCTCTTCCAGTTTTAGCAGGAGCAATTACTATATTATTAACTGATCGAAATCTAAATACATCCTTTTTTGATCCTGCCGGTGGGGGAGACCCTATTCTTTATCAACATTTATTTTGATTTTTTGGTCACCCTGAAGTTTATATTTTAATTCTTCCAGGATTTGGGATAATTTCACATATTATTAGCCAAGAAAGAGGTAAAAAGGAAACCTTTGGATCTCTAGGAATAATCTATGCAATATTAGCTATTGGTCTACTTGGATTTATTGTATGAGCTCATCATATATTTACTGTAGGAATAGATGTTGACACCCGAGCTTACTTTACCTCAGCTACAATAATTATTGCTGTTCCAACAGGTATTAAAATTTTCAGATGATTAGCTACTCTTCATGGGTCACAACTAAACTATAGCCCAGCTCTTTTATGGGCCTTAGGATTTATTTTTTTATTTACTGTAGGAGGATTAACAGGAGTTGTTCTTGCTAATTCATCAATTGATATCATTCTACATGATACTTACTATGTTGTTGCTCATTTTCATTATGTTCTTTCTATAGGAGCAGTATTTGCAATTATAGGAGGTTTCATTCAATGGTATCCTTTATTTACTGGATTATCAATAAATCCTTTATGATTAAAAATTCAATTCTTTGTTATATTTATTGGAGTAAATCTAACTTTTTTCCCACAACATTTTTTAGGACTAAGAGGAATACCCCGACGTTACTCTGATTATCCAGATGCCTACACTTCATGAAATGTAATTTCTTCAATCGGTTCAACAATCTCCTTAATTGGAGTTCTAATATTATTATTCATTATCTGAGAAAGTATAATTTCTCATCGAACAGTACTTTTTCCTACTCAAATAACCTCATCTATTGAATGATTCCATAAACTTCCCCCAACTGAACACAGATATTCTGAACTTCCTATATTAACTAACTATCTAATATGGCAGAATAGTGCAATGAATTTAAGCTTCATATATAAAGTATAACTTTTGTTAGAAAAATAATGGCAACATGATCGAATTTAAATCTTCAAGATAGAGCTTCCCCTCTAATAGAACAACTAACATTTTTTCATGATCATACCTTATTAATTTTAATTATAATTACTATTTTAGTAGGATATCTTATAAGAACTTTATTTTTTAATAAATTTACTAATCGATTACTTCTTGAAGGCCAAACAATTGAAATTATTTGAACCATTTTACCTGCTGTTACATTAATTTTCATTGCACTACCTTCGTTACGTTTACTATATCTATTAGATGAAATTTCTGATCCTTCAATTACTCTAAAATCTATTGGACACCAATGATATTGATCTTATGAATATTCAGATTTCTCAGATATTGAATTTGATTCTTATATAATCCCCAACAACGAAATATCTTTAAATGGATTTCGCTTACTAGATGTTGATAACCGAATTATTTTACCTATATTATCTCAAATTCGTATTCTTGTAACTGCAGCTGATGTTCTTCATTCTTGAACTATCCCTGCTTTAGGAGTAAAAATTGATGCAACCCCCGGGCGATTAAACCAAGCCAGTTTTTTCATTAATCGACCAGGATTATTTTATGGTCAATGTTCAGAAATTTGTGGAGCAAATCATAGTTTTATACCAATTGTAATTGAAAGCATTCCTACAACTAAATTCATTAATTGAATTAAAAAAAACTAATTTTTTATCATTAGATGACTGAAAGTAAGTACTGGTCTCTTAAACCATTTAATAGTAATCTAACGTTTACTTCTAATGAAAGAATTAGTTAAATTAACATTAGTATGTCAAGCTAAAATTATTAGTAAAATCTAATATTCTTTAATCCCACAAATAGCTCCTTTAAATTGGTTAATTCTTTTTATTTTTTTTATTACTTTATTTATTCTATTTAATATTATTAATTATTTCATAATTTCTCCTACACCTCAATCCCCATCTTCTCATAATTTAAAAAATTACCCTTTAATTTGAAAATGATAACTAATTTATTTAGAGTTTTTGACCCTAGAACAAGTATTTTAAATTTATCCTTAAACTGAATAAGAACATTTTTAGGATTAATGATTATTCCATATATATACTGACTTCTCCCCTCTCGATTTTCTTACTTATGATTTAATATTTTATTCACTTTACATAAAGAATTTAAAACACTCTTAGGACCTAATAGCCTTCAAGGTTCAACATTTATTTTTATTAATTTATTTAGAATAATTTTATTCAATAACTTTTTAGGATTATTCCCGTATATTTTTACGAGAACAAGCCATTTAACTATGACACTCACATTAGCCCTTCCCCTTTGATTAAGATTTATAATTTATGGATGAATTAACCATACACAACATATATTTGCTCATTTAGTCCCTCAAGGAACCCCCCCTATTTTAATACCTTTTATAGTATGTATTGAAACTGTAAGAAATGTAATTCGACCCGGAACATTAGCTGTACGACTAGCCGCTAATATAATTGCAGGACATTTATTATTAACTTTATTAGGAAATACTGGGCCATCAATAACTTTATCTTTATTATCAATCCTAATTATTGGCCAATTACTTTTATTAACATTAGAATCAGCAGTAGCTATTATTCAATCATACGTATTTGCTATTTTAAGAACTTTATATTCTAGAGAAGTAAATTAATGTCAACACATTCAAATCACCCCTTTCATTTAGTTGATTATAGTCCGTGACCTTTAACAGGAGCATTAGGAGCATTCTCTACTGTTTCAGGACTAATTATATGATTTCATCAATATAGACCTAATCTTCTTATCTTAGGGAATTTAATTATTTTATTAACAATATATCAATGATGACGAGATATTACTCGTGAAGGAACCTTTCAAGGCCATCATACCCTAATTGTAACAACTGGTTTACGATGAGGAATAATCCTATTTATTATTTCAGAAGTTTTCTTTTTTCTTAGCTTTTTCTGAGCATTTTTTCACAGAAGTTTATCACCTTCAATTGAACTAGGGGCCATCTGACCCCCTACCGGAATTACTCCTTTTAATCCATTTCAAATTCCTCTATTAAATACAGCTATTTTATTAACATCAGGAGTTACTGTTACATGAGCTCATCATAGTTTAATAGAAGGAAATTATACCCAAACAGTCCAAGGATTATTTTTTACTGTAATTTTAGGTATTTATTTTACTTTACTTCAAGGATATGAATATAATGAAGCATCATTTACTATTGCAGATGCTGTTTATGGATCAACATTTTTTATAGCTACAGGTTTTCACGGATTACATGTAATTATTGGAACAACTTTTCTTCTAATTTGCCTAATTCGACAAATTAATTGTCACTTTTCAGCAAATCATCATTTTGGATTTGAAGCAGCAGCCTGATATTGACATTTTGTTGATGTAGTATGATTATTTCTTTATATTTCTATTTATTGATGAGGTAGTTAACTATTTATATAGTATAAAAAGTATGTTTGACTTCCAATCAAATGGTCTAATATTTAGTATAAATAATTACATCAATAACTTTATTAGCAAGATTTTTTATAATTATTTCATTTATTGTTATAATTTTAGCAAATATTTTATCAAAAAAATCCTTTATCGATCGAGAAAAAAGATCCCCCTTTGAATGTGGATTTGATCCTAAAAATTCAGCACGATTAACATTTTCGCTACGATTTTTTTTAATCGCAGTAATTTTTCTTATTTTTGATGTAGAAATTGCCCTCCTTCTACCCTTAATTATAATTTATTCCTCATCAAATATCTATATTTGATTAATTACATCATTTTCCTTTATTTTAATTCTTTTAATTGGACTTTATCATGAATGAAATCAAGGAGCCTTAGACTGAGCTAATTAGGGATGTAGTTAATTATAACATTTGATTTGCATTCAAAAAGTATTGAAATTCAATCTTCCTTACTAACTATTTTAAGTAAGAAGCGATTAATTGCAATTAGTTTCGACCTAATCTTAGATATTTATATCCTTACTTTTAATTGAAACCAAAATAGAGGTTTATCACTGTTAATGATAATAATGAAATTAATTTTCCAATTAAAGAAATATAATGCTTAAGATAAAGCTGCTAACTTTTTTCTTTAGCGGTTAAATTCCGTTAATATTTCTATTTATATAGTTTAAATAAAACATTACATTTTCATTGTAAAATTAAAATTTTAATTTTTATAAATATTTAAAGATTTAAAATCTCCCTAACAGCTTCAATGTTATGCTCTATTTATAAGCTATTTAAATAAATTAAATAAACAAAAAAAATTAAAATAATTAACCATATTACAAATCTCAATAAATAAATTTTTAAATTATTAAATTGAATAATCTCATTATTAGAAGATCTTATAGAAAATACCTTATAAGCTCCTTGCCCTCCTAATATTTCTCTTCATCCCTGATCAATATTTTTAATAACAAAATATCCTATTTTTAAAAAAATATATCTAACAAATTTCGTAGATAAAATTGGTATAAATCATATAGAACCAAAATAAGTAATGTAAAAATAAAATTTTAATGAATTTGAATCTCAAACCAAATTAACCTTAGAAATTTCATATCCAATCCATGCCCCTAAAATTCTAACAATTAAAGCTAATAATTTTAAAATTAACGGCAAACAAATTATTACAGGCGTAGGAAAAATTATTCATCTTAATATACTTCCTCCTATAATAGCTAAAAAAACTAGTCCTAATATCCCCTTTAATATAATTCAACCCTCATCATTTATAGGATGTATTCTAAATGTATTAAAATCCCCAATTATCGAATAATAAACTAACCGTAAAGAATAACAAACAGTTAAACCAGTAGATAAAAAATATAAAATAAAAATAATTGAATTTAAATAAGATAATCTAACAATTTCTAAAATTAAATCCTTAGAATAAAACCCAGCTAAAAAAGGTGTGCCACATAATGCCAAATTAGCAATATTTATACAAGATACAGTTAAAGGCATTTGATTAACTAAATTTCCTATAAATCGAATATCTTGAAAATTTATTATATTATGAATAACAGCCCCAGCACATATAAATAATAAAGCCTTAAATAAAGCATGAGTAAGAAGATGATAATAAGCCAATAAAGGAAATCCTATTGCTAAAATTCTTATCATTAAACCTAACTGACTTAATGTAGATAAAGCAATAATTTTTTTTAAATCAAATTCAAAATTAGCCCCTAACCCAGCCATAAATATAGTTAAACATCCAATAATCAATAAAAACTTACCACATATATTATCTGTTATTAAAATATTAAAACGAATTAATAAATAAACTCCAGCAGTTACTAATGTAGATGAATGAACTAATGCAGATACAGGTGTAGGAGCAGCTATTGCTGCAGGTAACCAAGAAGAAAAAGGAATTTGAGCTCTTTTAGTTATTCCAGCCAAAATTACTATTACACAAATTACTTCTATTTCCAATGAATTTTTTATACATTCTAAATAAAAAATATAATTTCATCTCCCAAAATTTAATATTCAAGCAATAGCTATTAGTAAAGCAACATCACCAATTCGATTTGATAAAGCTGTAATTATGCCTGCATTATAAGATTTAACATTTTGATAATAAATTACTAAACAATAAGAAACCAATCCTAACCCATCCCAACCTAATAAAATTCTGATTAAATTAGGACTAATAATTAAGAACATTATTGATAAAACAAATAATAAAACTAAAATAATAAATCGATTAATATTATAATCACCTCTTATATATTCAGCTCTATAAAAAATTACTACTGAAGAAATCAATAATACAAATCTCATAAATAATAATGATATTCAATCTATTAAAATTGTTATTACAATTGATCTTCTATTTAATGTTAAAATCTCCCATTCAATAAAAATTACTAAATCTTGAAAAATAAAAACTATTCTATTCAAAAATAATCTTAAAGAAATTATTATTAAAAATACCGAACTAATTAAACAAATTGATATAATCTAAAGTATTTCCTACATCTTTGACACCACAAATCAAAATTTTTCTTAAACTATTTAAATATAATCATAATATACAAATTTCACTTTTTAAAATCAATATATTTAAAGGAAATCAATGCAAAAATAATAATAAAAATTCTCGATTATAACCATTAAATCTTCTATACATACCCGCATAAAATTTTCCATGTTGTCTATAAGAATATAAATATAATCTATAAACAGCTCTAAAAAATGAAATCAATATTAATAAATACATCAAATCAATAGATCAACCTAAAATTCTATTAATTAAACTAATTTCCCCTAATAAATTAAGAGAAGGGGGGGCTGCTATATTAGAAGAAACTAATAAAAATCATCATAAACATAATGAAGGCATTAAATTTAATATACCCTTATTAATAAATAAACTTCGTCTTCCTATTCGTTCATATGAAATATTTGCTAAACAAAATAATCCTGAAGAACATAAACCATGCGCAATTATTATTCTATAAGATCCTCTTCAACCTCAAGAACTTAATGTTATTAATCCTGCTAAAACAATTCCCATATGAGCCACTCTTGAATAAGCAATTAAAGATTTTAAATCAACTTGACGTAAACAAATCATTCTAACAATAAACCCTCCAAATAAAGAAATAATAATTCAAATAATTCTTAATACTAAGGAAATATGACTAATTAATAAAATTACACGTAATAACCCATACCCTCCTAATTTCAATAAAATTCCTGCTAAAATTATAGACCCTGAAACTGGAGCCTCAACATGAGCTTTGGGAAGCCATAAATGAACTAAAAATATAGGTATTTTAACTAAAAATGCAAAAATCATTCTTAAATAAAAAATCCAATTTAAAAATTCATAATTTCTAAATATATACATATATAAAGATCTTTCATTCCCTATAAATATAATCGCAATTAATATAGGTAATGAAGCAAATAAAGTATAAAATAATAAATAAATCCCAGCTTGTAAACGTTCAGGTTGATACCCCCACCCTAAAATTAAAATTAATGTAGGAATTAATCTTCTTTCAAAAAATAAATAAAATCCAAACAATCTTAATGAAGAAAATCTTAAATATAATATTATTAACAAAAAAATAATATTTATTAAAAAAAATCCTCTTAAATACCCATTCTTATAAACACTTTCTCTAGCTATAATTATTAATCTAATAATTCATAAACTTAATAAAATCAACCCATAAGATAAAAGATCTATTCCAAAAAAATAACTAATATATTCGTATAATCTGGTATTAACAATATGTAATATAAAAAAAAATGTTAATATTAAAAGCAAATTCTGAACCACTCAAAAATTTTTTTTATTAAAACACAAAGGGATTAAAAATCCAATAAATATTAAAAATTTTAACATTTTAAAACTCTAAAAGAATTAAAATAATCATTTCCATGAGTTCGAATTATTCTAACTAAAATAGATAATCCCAAGGCACCCTCACAAACAGTAAAAGTTAAAAATACTATAGAAAAATAAAATTCATAATTAAAAACTAACAAAAATCATATTAATCAAGAAAATAAACATACTACAATAAATTCCAATCTTAACAATATTAACAATAAATGTTTTCGCTTAGACACAAACACCCAAATCCCACATACAAATATAACCATCAATAAATTGTTTAAAATTATCATTAGTTTTAATAGTTTAAATAAAACATTGGTCTTGTAAATCAAAATTAAGATATATTCTTTTAAAACTTCAAAGGAAAAGTACCTACCCTATCAATAATCCCCAAAATTATTATTTTAATTAAACTATCCTTTGTTATCATACAATTTTTTTTTATATCCCTTAATTTATTAATAAGTTTTAACTTTACACTTATAAATCACCCTTTAGCAATAGGATTAATTTTATTAATCCAAACAATTTTAATTAGTATAATTACTGGATTTATACTACAAACCTTTTGATTTTCTTATATTCTATTCCTAATTTTATTAGGAGGAATACTAGTTCTATTCATTTATATAACAAGCCTAGCCTCAAATGAATTATTCTCATTTTCAATAAAATCATTATTAATAAACTTTATTATTCTAACATTTATAATAATATTGATAATTTTATATATCCCTTATAATAATTTTCTAAATTTAGATATAAGTCAATTCTATAATTATACATTATATACAGAAAATAATATCGAATTATTAAAATTATATAATTTCCCCACAATAAATTTAACACTTATACTAGTAAGATATCTTTTTTTAACATTAATTATTGTAGTAAAAATTACTAATATTAGCCAAGGACCCTTACGTCAATTTAACTAATGAATAAACCTATACGACTTAACCATCCAATTTTTAAAATTGTTAATAATTCCTTAATTGACCTACCAACCCCTTCAAATATTTCAGCTTGATGAAATTTCGGATCCCTTTTAGGATTATGTCTAGGAGTACAAATTATTACAGGCCTATTTCTTGCCATACACTATTCAACTGATATTTCCCTAGCTTTTTCATCAATTAGACATATTTGTCGTGATGTAAATTATGGTTGATTTTTACGAACTCTTCATGCTAATGGAGCATCATTCTTTTTCATTTGCATTTACTTACATATTGGACGAGGAATATATTATGGATCCTATAAATTTATACATACATGAATAGTAGGAGTTTTACTACTTTTTGTAACTATAGCTACCGCCTTTTTAGGATATGTATTACCATGAGGTCAAATATCATTCTGAGGAGCTACAGTAATTACTAATTTACTTTCAGCAATTCCTTACCTAGGATCCTATTTAGTACAATGAATTTGAGGAGGATTTGCAATTGAAAATGCAACCTTAACTCGATTCTTTACTTTTCATTTCCTATTTCCCTTCATTATTGCAGCTATAACAATAATTCACTTATTATTTCTTCACCAAACTGGTTCTAATAATCCTATTGGAATTAATAGAAATTTAGATAAAATTCCTTTTCATCCATATTTTTCTTTTAAAGATTTAGTAGGATTCTTTTTTTTATTATTTACATTAATTTTATTAACCCTTTTAAACCCTTACTTATTAGGAGATCCTGATAATTTTATTCCTGCCAATCCATTAGTTACCCCAGTTCATATTCAGCCAGAATGATATTTTCTATTTGCTTATGCAATTCTTCGTTCCATCCCTAACAAATTAGGGGGAGTAATTGCCTTAGTCATATCAATTGCTATTTTATTCATTCTTCCATTTACTCACTTTTCCAAATTCCAAGGAATCCAATTTTATCCAATAAATCAAATTCTATTTTGATTTATAGTAGGAATTATTACTCTTTTAACTTGAATTGGAGCCCGACCAGTAGAAGATCCTTATATTACTACAGGGCAAATTTTAACAATTTTGTATTTTATATACTTCATTATTAACCCAATAATTTTAAAATTATGAGATAATTTATTAAACTAATTAATGAACTTGAATAAGTTTATGTTTTGAAAACATAATAAAGAAGTAAAATCTTCTATTAATTTTTTACTTAATTAATTTAATAAAATAATATAAACCAAATTTTTAATCCAACAAAAAAAAATAAAAAATTTAAAGATATCGGCAAATAACTCTTTCACGCTAAATACATTAATTTATCATAACGATACCGAGGCAAAGTTCCTCGAACTCAAATAAATAAAAATCTAATTAATCTTAACTTAATATAAAATATAAAATTCATTACATCACCACCTAAAAATATTAATCTAAATAATATTCTTATAAATAAAATTCTTGCATATTCAGCTAAAAAAATTAATGCAAATCCTCCTCTTCTATATTCTACATTAAACCCAGAAACTAATTCTGACTCTCCTTCAGCAAAATCAAAAGGTGTTCGGTTAGTCTCTGCTAAACATGAAGCAAAAAATCTTAATCCTAAAGGAAACCCAATTAGAATAAATCAAATATATTCTTGATAATAAAATAAATCAATCAAAGAAAATCTAGAAATTAATAAAATTAATGACATAAAAATTAATGCTAAACTTACTTCATAAGAAATAGTTTGTGCAACAGCCCGTAACCCTCCTAATAATGCATAATTAGAATTAGAAGATCAACCAGCAATTATCACCGTATACACACCTATTCTAGTACAACATAAAAAAAATAAAATACCTAAATTAAATCTCCATATACCTCAAAATAAAGGAAACACTATCCACAAAAATAAAATTAAAAATAAACTAATAATTGGAGAAATATAATAACTTATATAATTAGATAATATAGGATAAGTTATTTCTTTAGTAAATAATTTAATAGCATCACAAAAAGGCTGAGGTAAACCCACAATTCCTACCTTATTAGGACCTTTACGAATTTGAATATACCCTAAAACTTTTCGTTCTAATAAAGTTAAGAATGCCACACCAATTAATACACAAATTATTAAAATCAAACTATTAATAAAAGAAACCAAAAAATCACCTATAATCAAGTATTACTTGTAAATTAATTACATTTATGAATTCTAAATTCATTACACTATTCTGCCAAAGTAATATTAATATTATTCAATTATAAAAAATTATTTTAAATATCTGGTCCTTTCGTACTAAAATATTTTAATTAATTAAAGATAGAAACCAACCTGGCTCACGCCGGTTTGAACTCAAATCATGTAAAGATTTAATGGTCGAACAGACCAAAATTTTAAACTTCTACACCTAAAATTAACCTTTAATTCAACATCGAGGTCGCAATCTTTCTTATCGATAAGAACTCTCCAAAAAAATTACGCTGTTATCCCTAAGGTAACTTAATCTTTTAATCACAAAGAATGGATCAATTATTCAAAAATCAATGTTAACTAATAAAAAAAGTTTATTAAATTTTTTAATCACCCCAATTCAATATATTAACTAATAAAAATCAATCTATACTAAAAAATTATTAAAAATTAATATATAAAGATCTATAGGGTCTTCTCGTCTTTTAAAATTATTTAAGCTTTTTAACTTAAAAATAAAATTCTACTATTTATTAAATTGAGACAGTTAATACCTCATCCAACCATTCATACAAGCCTTCAATTAAAAGACTAATGATTATGCTACCTTTGCACAGTCAAAATACCGCGGCCCTTCAAAATTATCAGTGGGCAGGTTAGACTTTAAATTATTATCAAAAAGACATGTTTTTGTTAAACAGGTGAGTATTAATTTTGCCGAATTCCTTAATTTAATCTTTATTATTTATTTAAAATAAACAATATTTTATACTAATTTTATCATTATTTCAGTATTTTTCTTATTAAAATACTTATTTTAATAAAAAATCTAAAAAATAAATAAATTATTTAAAAAAAAATATAAATTAAAACAAACTTATTAATAATAGATATTTATAACCTTACATTTATATTTAATGAAATAAATTTATAGACTTTAAATTAAAGCTTATCCCTTAATATATTTATATTAATTAATAAATTATTATAAAAATAATAATTTATATAAAAAATATATGAATTAAATTCATCTCTTAAAAAACTAGATATATTTAAAAACGAATAACATTTCATTTCTAATAAATTATTAAAAATAATTATTCAACATTAACTTTTATAATTTATTAAATCTTTTAAATTCGAGAAATTTATTAATAAATAAATCTTACTTAATAAACCCTGATACAAAAGGTACATAAAATAAATACTTCTTTTAACTAAAATTATTTTCATAATATTTCAACTTTCTTTCACAATACTATTTCTTTATAATAAATATTATTTTTTCTATAAAATATACTCAAAAACTAAATTATAAAATTATTTTTATTAAACATAAAATTAAATTAAATACTTAATAAATTTATACTTTCAAATTATATTGAATTGCACAACTCTTTTTCAATGTAAATGAAATACTTATCTAACCAAGTTCTAATTTGAATTCATTCTAGATACACTTTCCAGTACATCTACTTTGTTACGACTTATCTCTTTTTAAAGAAAGAGAGCGACGGGCGATATGTGCATATTTTAGAGCTAAAATCAATTAAATTATATAATTTAATTTACTATTAAATCCACCTTCAAATAAAATATTCACCTTATTATTCATATAAATAAATTTATTGTAATCCATTTCCTCATAATTATAAGCTGCACCTTGATCTGAAATAAATTCAAATTAAAAATTTAGAAAATTAATATTCTTATAAAATTTTCTTATAACGACGATATACAAACTAAATAAAATTATGTAAAATTCATCGTGGATTATCGATTATGGAACAGATTCCTCTAATTAGATTAAAATACCGCCAAATTTTTTAAGTTTCAAGATCATAACTATTACTACCTAATAATAAATTTTTAATTTTAAAATAATAGGGTATCTAATCCTAGTTTATAATTTAAATCTAATAGCTTCAACTAATTCATTTAAAAATTTAATTCTTATAAAAAATTTCACCTTATTTATAAACATCTAATCTAATAAAAAATAAATCTAACTATAAAATAAAAAAATTTATTTGTATATTTTGTATAACCGCGGATGCTGGCACAAAATTAACCTATACTACTTTTTATTACCAAATCTAAATTTCTTTAATATTTAAAATCAAATACTGCGAATATAATTAAATCTAATTCATTAAGAATAAAATTAATTCTTACAAAAATTTACATATAAAATCTATAAAAAATAAATTTTTTAGCCAAAATAAAACTTTTTTTATAAATAAATAAATAATTAGTATCAACTATAACATTAAAAATTAATTTAATATAAATAACTATATTAAGAGACTATCTACTCTAAACCTAACAATAATTTTTTTTACAAATTTTTAATTTAACAAAAAATATACTTATCCCCATATATATATATATTCATTAATTAATATAAAAAAAAATTATTCTCCAAAATTTATAAATAAAATACCATATATTTTAAACAATTAATCCTAATTTAAAATAAATTATAATATTAATTTTATATTATTTAAAATTCATAATTTATAAAAAATTTTTTTTTATAAAAGAAATATTAACTATTAAATTTAAAATTAAAAACTAAATTTTAAAATTTAATTTTTCAGGAACTTCACTATTAATTTTAAATTTAAATTATAAAGATATTTCTTTAAATTAGATTTTTAATATATTTATTTATATAAATAAAATTAAGTATATAATTTATATAATTTTTAATAATAATTATAATTTAATAATAATTTATTATATAAATAATTTATGTATATAAATAATTATAATTTTATTTATTTATAATATTTATATTTATAACTTAAATATAAATTATAAAAATCTAAAATTTTTTATATTTAATAAATTAATCTTGATTTTATTAATTAATATATTTTATTTATATATACCTCTTTATTAATAAGAAGAGTATTTTCAATACACTAATTTATATTTTTTATTTATTCATTATTTACTCTTTTGTGGATACCAGCTATATTTTTTTATCTATAGATCTATTAATTAATAAATTAATTTATATATTAATATATCACTATTTTTATTATTTATATAAATATATATATATATATAAGACTTATGTATTATAATATAATTATCTTATTATATAAACATTAAATTTTTATTAAAATAAAAATATAAAAAAACAAGCACTTAATTTATTTAAATAAATTAATTATTTCAATAACTTTTATCAAGATCCTAATTATTTTATTGTTAATATAAATAAATAAA